ATAGCAATAGAGCTTTTCCAAACATTTTTAATTCGTGGTCTAATCAGACAACATGTTGCTTCTAACATAGGGATTGCTAAAAGTCAAATTCGGGAAAAAGAACCGATTGTATGGGAAATACTTCAAGAAGTTATGCGGGGGCATCCTGTATTGTTGAATAGAGCACCTACCTTGCATAGATTAGGCATACAGGCCTTCCAACCCATTTTAGTGGAGGGGCGCGCTATTTGTTTACACCCATTAGTTTGTAAGGGTTTCAATGCAGACTTTGATGGAGATCAAATGGCTGTTCATGTACCTTTATCTTTGGAAGCTCAAGCGGAGGCTCGTTTACTTATGTTTTCTCATATAAATCTCTTGTCTCCAGCTATTGGGGATCCCATTTCCGTACCAACTCAAGATATGCTTATCGGACTCTATGTATTAACGATCAGGAATCGTAGAGGTATTTGTGCAAATAGGCATAATACATATAATCGCGGAAACTATCAAAATAATACAGTTGACAATAATGACTATAAGTATACGAAAGAGAAAGAACTGTATTTTTGTAGTTCCTATGATGTACTTGGAGCTTATCGGCAGAAACGAATCAGTTTAGATAGTCCTTTGTGGCTCCGATGGAGACTAGATCAACGTGTCATTGGCTCAAGAGAAGTTCCCATCGAACTTCAATATGAATCTTTGGGTACTTATCATGAGATTTATGAGCACTATCTAATAGTAGGAAGTGTAAAAAAAGAAATCCATTGTATATACATTCGAACCACTCTTGGTCATATTTCTTTTTATCGAGAAATAGAAGAAGCCATACAGGGGTTTTGTCGGGCCTATTCATACGCTATCTAAACTAATAAATTAGATTAGGTGATGCCCGTGCCCGTAGGAATTCGGGTCTCTCCAGTTTCACTGGTATCATAATTTCTGAATTTTTGCGTGAATCAAGATTGAGATTGAGGAAAGGAAGTTTTCGAATCACTGACTCAGGCCCATTGTCGAATCCTACTCAGCAGAATATAGAGGTACTTATGGCAGAACGGGCTGATCTGGTCTTTCACAATAAAGTGATAAATGGAACTGCTATGAAACGACTTATTAGCAGATTAATAGATCATTTCGGAATGGCATATACATCACACATCCTGGATCAAGTAAAGACTTTGGGTTTCCAGCAAGCCACTGCTACATCTATTTCATTAGGAATTGATGATCTTTTAACAATACCTTCTAAGGGATGGTTAGTCCAAGACACTGAACAACAAAGTTTTATTTTTGAAAAACACCATCATTATGGAAATGTACATGCGGTAGAAAAATTACGTCAATCCATTGAGATATGGTATGCTACAAGTGAATATTTGAGACAAGAAATGAATCCTAATTTTCGGATGACTGATCCTTCTAATCCAGTCCATCTGATGTCCTTTTCGGGAGCTAGAGGAAATGCATCTCAGATACACCAATTAGTAGGTATGAGAGGATTAATGTCGGATCCCCAAGGACAAATGATTGATTTACCCATTCAAAGCAATTTACGCGAAGGGCTTTCTTTGACAGAATATATAATTTCCTGCTACGGAGCCCGCAAAGGAGTTGTAGATACTGCTGTACGAACATCAGATGCCGGATACCTCACGCGTAGACTTGTTGAAGTAGTTCAACACATTATTGTACGTAGAACGGATTGTGGTACTATCCGAGGTATTTCCGTGAGTCCTCGAAATGGGATGACGGAAAAAATTTTTGTCCAAACACTAATTGGTCGTGTATTAGCGGACAATATATATATGGGTCTACGATGCATTGCCGTTCGAAATCAAGATATTGGGATTGGACTTGTCAATCGATTCATAACCTTTCGGGCACAACCAATATATATTCGAACCCCCTTTACTTGCAAGAGTGCATCTTGGATCTGTCAATTATGTTATGGTCGGAGTCCCACTCACGGCGACCTGGTCGAATTGGGAGAAGCCGTAGGTATTATTGCGGGTCAATCAATTGGGGAACCAGGGACTCAACTAACATTAAGAACTTTTCATACCGGTGGAGTATTCACAGGTGATACTGCCGAACATGTACGAGCTCCTTCTAATGGAAAAATAAAATTCAATGAGGATTTGGTTTATCCCACACGTACCCGTCATGGGCATCCTGCTTTTCTATGTTCTATAGACTTGTATGTAACTATTGAGACTCGGGATATTATCCATAATGTGAATATTCCACCAAAAAGTTTGATTTTAGTTCAAAATGATCAATATGTAGAATCAGAACAAGTGATTGCTGAGATTCGTGCCGGAACGTCTACTTTTCGTTTTAAAGAGAAGGTACGAAAACATATTTATTCTGAATCAGAGGGAGAAATGCACTGGAGTACCGATGTCCACCATGCATCTGAATATATACATGGTAATGTTCATCTATTACCAAAAACAAGTCATTTATGGATATTAGCAGGAGGTCCGCGCAGATCCAGTATAGTGTCTTTTTCGCTCCACAAAGATCAAGATCAAATGAATGTTCATTCTTTTTCTTTCGAAGAAAGATATATCTTTGACCTCTCAATGACTAATCATCGAGTAAGACATAAATTGTTGAATACTTCTGGTAAAAAAGATAGGGAAATTCTTGACTATTCAAGACCTGATCGAATCATATCCAATGGTCATTGGAATTTCATATATCCTTCTATTCTCCAAGAAAATTCTGATTTCTTGGCGAAAAAACGAAGAAATAGATTCATTATCCCATTACAATATGATCAAGAACGAGATAAAGAACTAATGCCCTGTTTTGGTATTTCGATTGAAATACCCATAAATGGTATTTTACGTAGAAATAGTATTCTTGCTTATTTTGATGATCCACGATACAGAAGAAATAGTTCAGGAATTACTAAATATGGGACCATAGAGGTAGATTCAATCATAAAAAAAGAGGATTTGATTGAGTATCGAGGAGCAAAAGAATTTAGTCCGAAATACCAGAAAGTAGATCGGTTTTTTTTCATTCTGGAAGAAGTGCATATCTTACCCGGATCTTCGTTCATAATGGTCCGGAACAATAGTATCATTGGAGTAGATACACAACTCGCTTTAAATACAAGAAGCCGGGTAGGCGGATTAGTCCGAGTGGAGAGAAAAAAAAAAAGTATTGAACTGAAAATTTTTTCTGGAGATATTCATTTTCCTGGAGAAAGAGATAAGATATCCAGGCACAGCGGCATTTTGATACCACCAGAGACGGAAAAAAAAAATTCTAAGAAATCAAAAAAATTGAAAAATTGGATCTATGTCCAAGGGATCACACCCACCAAGAAAAAGTATTTTGTTTCGGTTCGGTCCGTAGTCACATATGAAATAGCTGATGGGATAAATTTAGCAACACTTTTCCCTCGGGATCTCTTGCAGGAAAAGGATAATGTCCAACTTAGAGTTGTCAATTATATCCTTTATGGAAATGGCAAGTCAATTCGAGGAATTTATCACACAAGTATTCAATTAGTTCGGACTTGCTTAGTATTGAATTGGGACCAAGAAAAAAATGGTTCTATAGAAGAGGTTCATGCTTCCTTTGTTGAGGTAAGGACAAATGATCTGATTCGCGATTTCATAAGAATTGAGTTAGTCAAGTCCACTATTTCGTATACCGGAAAAAGGTATGATAGGGCAAGTTCCGTATTGATTTCCGATAATGGATTAGATCGCACCAATATCAATCCTTTTTATTCCAAGGCGAAGATTCAATCACTTACCCAACATCAAGGAACTATTGGTATTGGTACGTTGTTGAATCGAAATAAGGAATGCCAATCTTTGATAATTTTGTCATCATCCAATTGTTCTCAAATTGGTCCATTCAATGGCTCGAAATATAACAATGTGACAAAAGAATCAGATCCCATAATCCAAATTAGGGATTTGCTGGGTCCCTTAGGGACTATTGTCCCTAAAATAGCGAATTTTTTTTCATCTTACTATTTAATAACTCATAATCATATCTTGTTAAAGAAATATTTGCTACTTGACAATTTTAAACATACTTTCCAAGTACTTAAATACTGTTTAATAGATGAAAATAGGAGGATTTATAATCCCGATCCATGCGGTAACATAATTTTGAATCCATTCCATTTGAATTGGTGCTTTCTCCATCACGATTATTGTGAAGAGACATCTACAATAATTAGCCTTGGACAATTTATTTGTGAAAATGTATGTCTATTCAAATACGAATCACACGTAAAAAAATCTGGTCAAATTTTAATTGTTCATGTTGACTCCTTAGTTATAAGATCAGCTAAACCCTATTTGGCCACTCCAGGAGCAACTGTTCATAGCCATTATGGAGAAATCCTTTACGAAGGAGATACATTAGTTACATTTATATATGAAAAATCGAGATCTGGTGACATAACGCAAGGTCTTCCAAAAGTGGAACAAATCTTAGAAGTGCGTTCGATTGATTCAATATCGATGAACCTAGAAAGGAGAGTTGAAGGTTGGAACGAACGTATACAAAGAATTCTTGGAATCCCCTGGGGATTCTTGATTGGAGCTGAGCTAACCATAGCCCAAAGTCGTATCTCTTTGGTTAATAAGATCCAAAAGGTTTATCGATCCCAGGGGGTACAGATCCATAATAGACATATAGAAATTATTGTACGTCAAGTAACATCAAAAGTGTTGGTTTCAGAAGATGGAATGTCTAATGTTTTTTTACCTGGAGAATTAATCGGCTTTTTGCGAGCGGAACGAGCAGGGCGTGCTTTGGACGAAGCGATCCGTTATCGGGCAATCTTATTGGGAATAACGAGGGCATCTCTAAATACTCAAAGTTTCATATCCGAAGCAAGTTTTCAAGAAACCGCTCGAGTTTTAGCAAAAGCTGCTCTACGAGGTCGTATTGATTGGTTGAAAGGCCTGAAAGAGAACGTTGTTCTGGGGGGGATTATACCTGTTGGTACCGGATTCCAAAAATTAGTACACCCTTCAAGGCAAGACAAGAACATTCATTTGGAAATCAAAAGAAAGAATCTATTCGAGTTGGAAATAAGAGATATTTTGTTACACCATAGAGAATTATTTTGTTCTTACGTCCAAAACAATTTCCATGAGACAAATTTCCATGAGACATCAGAACAATCATTTACGCGATTTAATGATTCCTAAGAGCAGATTCTTTCCTTTCACTTTAACTATCTTTCAATTATCTGGTCCGATTATTGATTTGGTAAAAAATAAAATAAGTAATTAAATTGGTAATAAATAAAATAAGTAATTAAAAGAAATTAATGGTTTGGGTCGTGTATCAACGGTCAATCCCCCGTAGAAGGTTCCATCGGAACAATTATTTATTTCAGGGTACCTCGTCTCTTTGTTAAAAAAAAAAAAGGAAGTCTGGGGAAAAATGACAAGAAGATATTGGAACATCAATTTGGAAGAGATGATGGAAGCAGGAGTTCATTTTGGTCATGGTACTAAGAAATGGAATCCTAGAATGGCCCCTTACATCTCTGCAAAGCGTAAAGGTATTCATATTACAAATCTCACTAGAACTGCTCGTTTTTTATCAGAAACCTGTGATTTAGTTTTTGATGCAGCAAGTAGGGGAAAAAACTTCTTAATCGTTGGTACAAAAAATAAAGCAGCGGATTCAGTAGCATCAGCTGCAATAAGGGCTCGGTGTCATTATGTTAATAAAAAATGGCTTGGTGGTATGTTAACGAATTGGTCCACTACGGAAACGAGACTTCACAAGTTCAGGGACTTAAGAGCAGAACAAAAGATGGGGAAACTCAACTGTCTCTCCAAAAGAGATGCAGCAATGTTGAAGAGAAAATTATCTACCTTGCAAACATATCTCGGTGGGATCAAATATATGACGGGGTTGCCTGATATTGTGATCATCGTTGATCAGCAAGAAGAATATACGGCTCTTCGAGAATGTGTCATTTTGGGGATTCCGACAATTTGTTTAATCGATACAAATTGTGACCCAGATCTCGCAGATATTTCGATTCCAGCAAACGATGACGCTATAGCTTCAATCCGATTGATTCTTAACAAATTAGTATCTGCAATTTGTGAGGGTCGTTCTGGCTATATAAGAAATCGTTGATTATCATTAAGAATAATAAGATTAGTTAATTATTTGGCAACTCCATAGATTTATTGGATCGGTTACTATTTTTGAATTTTTAAAAAGAGATAAAAAAAGTACTGGGGATATTGATATTATGTTATGATGTTATGTAGTTTCTTGGTATCGTAAATAAAATATACGATTAATGATTCAAGTTAGTGAGTTGAGAAATAGATGGTTGAATCAAAATAATTCCTTTTTTGAAGTTCAATTTCTGTCAGAGGACAATATGAATGTTATACCATGTTCCATTAAAACACTCAAAGGGTTATACGATATATCGGGTGTAGAAGTAGGCCAACATTTCTATTGGCAAATAGGAGGTTTACAAATCCATGCCCAAGTACTTATCACTTCTTGGGTCGTAATTGCTATCTTATTAGGTTCAGTCATCATAGCTGTTCGGAATCCACAAACCATTCCGACCGACGGTCAGAATTTCTTTGAATATGTCCTTGAATTTATTCGAGATTTGAGCAAAACTCAGATTGGAGAAGAATATGGTCCTTGGGTTCCCTTTATTGGAACTATGTTCTTATTTATTTTTGTTTCTAACTGGTCAGGTGCTCTTTTACCTTGGAAAATCATACAATTACCTCATGGGGAGTTAGCTGCGCCTACGAATGATATAAATACTACTGTTGCTTTAGCTTTACCCACGTCAGCGGCATATTTTTATGCGGGTCTTACCAAAAAAGGATTGGGTTATTTCGGGAAATACATTCAACCAACCCCAATACTTTTACCAATTAACATCCTAGAAGATTTCACAAAACCTTTATCTCTTAGTTTTCGACTTTTCGGGAATATATTGGCTGATGAATTAGTAGTTGTTGTTCTTGTTTCTTTAGTCCCTTCAGTAGTTCCTATACCTGTTATGCTTCTTGGATTATTTACAAGTGGTATTCAAGCTCTTATTTTTGCAACGTTAGCCGCGGCTTATATAGGTGAATCCATGGAGGGTCATCATTGACTAGTTTTCGAAATAGTCTTTTTTAAGCTTATCCCAATTCATGCATGATTCAAGATAATCCACTTGGTTGGGGAACATAATAGATACAAATACAAATACGTATGAATATACGACCTAGAGTCGTAGGAAAAAAGATAGACGATATTGCGGAATTGTAAAAAAAAAAAAAGATGGGTTGGGGGGGTCACACTAGATGTATGTAATCTCTATAAGTCCAGCCCCTGTGTCTGTTTCGAGGAATGATTCTAGAATCCGATTCAATATAAAATGTGGGTGGTTTACGTTATGGAAGAAACAAATGTATATGTGATATTAGATATTTACTAGTTATATAGGACTATTCCTAATATATATATATATTATTATATACCCTATATATATATATTATTGATTGATTTGATTGCGGTTCACTGCATTTATATAGTTCCAATATAAGTCCTTCTGTTTCGTCTGTGATTGTGGATTGAATGAAATGCAAAAAAGAGATGAACTCAAGGATAGTATCTAGAAGAAAAAAGAAAGGAAAGAAGAATTGAATGAAAGAATGGTTCGAAACAAAGAAATGCAATAACTAGAACCGTATACATATGTATTTACAAAAACTCCATTATGAGTAGAAACTCAAAATGAGATATCGAAATAGTTCTGACGATTCAGTAATATTATCATTTCAATTCGGAGTTTTTAGTTATTTCGACCCGATAGATCTTAATCAGATAGATCTTAATGATAAAATCTTAATGAAAAAAAAATGATAAAAAAAATGAAGTAAAAATTCATTGGTTGATTGTATCATTAACCATTTTTTTTTTGGTGCGAGGAACTTACCATGAATCCGCTGATTTCTGCCGCTTCCGTTATTGCTGCTGGATTGGCCGTAGGGCTTGCTTCTATTGGACCTGGAGTTGGTCAAGGTACTGCTGCAGGCCAAGCTGTAGAAGGTATTGCGAGACAACCAGAAGCAGAGGGTAAAATACGAGGTACTTTATTGCTTAGTCTAGCTTTTATGGAAGCTTTAACAATTTATGGACTGGTCGTGGCGTTAGCGCTTTTGTTTGCGAATCCTTTTGTTTAATCCTAGAAATGTAAAAAAGTACCTTACATACTATACTTTTTTTCTTATTTTTTTAACTCGCTATACTTTTTTCTTATTTTATTAACTCAGAATTGCTGTTTGCTTCTTCTAATTATATCAACGCTTTACTCTTACAATTATTTATTTGTTGAGACAATACCCCAGGAAAGGAAGGACTGTTTTGAGGATGAGTAATTACTGGATCCGCTCGTTTTCTTCCTTCGCGTACTTAGTTTAGTACAATGGAAACCTTTTTTTTACTTTTTTTAGGAATCGTTTCAACAAACGAGATATTTCACAATTGACATGAGACCCAAGACTTAACCTAATAAGTATTTTATTGGATTGGAAACTTCAAGTAAAAAATTTCAAAATTATCAAATTAAATTACTAGATTTAATCTACTCCCATTAAAAAAAAAAAATGGAAATAAAATTTATATAATAAAAAGAAATCGATCAAAAAAGGGACGACGAAGTGATACAAAAAGAACTCTGTTCTTTGTTAGTCCTATCTATAAGAGGAGAGCATATGAAAAATGTAACCGATTCTTTCCTTTCCTTGGGTCACTGGCCATCCGCCGGGAGTTTCGGGTTTAATACCGATATTTTAGCAACAAATCCAATAAATCTAAGTGTAGTGCTTGGTGTATTGATTTTTTTTGGAAAGGGAGTGTGTGCGAGTTGTGTATTTCAAGAATAGGTTGGATCCATCCGACTGCACTTTATTTATGGTATTTTATTCATTTTATAGGATAAATAGGAAAAAAAGTGCACGATCTCAACGAATTATTTCTGAATAAATTAAGAAATCATATGTAAGAACCATAGCATTTCGTGACTTATTGGTAAATTTGATTCTCTATCAACCAATAATGTGAGACCATTAACATGGTTAAAGCTAAACTGTTTGAAGTCCAGGCAAAACATGGTACTCTTTCTACCGGTACTAACGTACCGAAATGGTTTAAAAATGAATAGTTGGTAATTTATCTGATATAGAACACTCATATCGATAAAATGATTTGAACCATTTATTAAAAAAATGGGCATCTTGCTCTTTTTTTCCAATGCCGAATCGACGACCTATGTAAAAAAAAAATAGGAATTTTTGGATTTGAAGAAAAAAAGGAAATAAAAAAAAATATAGAAAGAAATTGTAAATTTAAATTTTAAATTAAATAAAGAACAAATACAAATAAAGAACAAATACAAATAAAGAAAGAACTTTGCTGACAATTATAGATTTTTGTCTGGTCGGAAGAGTCCTTCTAATATTCTGGTCTTATATCAATTTCGATGTTTTTGAATATAAACAGAAAAGAGAGGGTAGGCTCATTACATTAAAAAAAAGATATGGGAATACCCATAACATAAAATAAATAATTGAGCGTGAGAGCCAAATGAATCGAAAGATTCATGTTTGGTTCGGGAAGAGATTATGGAAGTTGTGAAATTAATGGTAAGATAATCTACTTTCATTAAATGATTTATTAGATAATCGAAAACAGAGGATCTTGAGTACTATTCGAAATTCGGAAGAATTACGTAGAGGGGCCATTGAGCAGCTCGAAAGAGCCAGGACTCGCTTACAGAAAGTGGAAATAGAAGCAGATGAGTATCGAATGAATGGATACTCTGAGATAGAACGAGAAAAAGAAAATTTGATTAATGCCACTTGTGACACTTTGGAACGATTAGAAAATTACAAAAATGAAACCCTTCATTTTGAACAAGAAAGAGCGATTAATCAGGTCCGACAACGAGTTTTTCAACAAGCCTTACAAGGAGCTCTAGGAACTCTGA